AGAAATACGATCGGGGGGGGCTAATTCGAATCCCTCGGGTAAAATAAGAACAGCACCCACATTCAAACCCCCTTTTTTACCATTAGCAAGAACTTGTTTCAGTTGCATATCATAAGGAATTTGAACAACTGCTTCAAATACAGTATCAGGAAGCACAGCTTGCGGAACTTCAATATCCACGGGCTTATTAGCTAAATGGCAATTAGCACATACAATTCGTCCAGTTGCTTCTCGTGGGTTTTCATAACCCTGCTGCGCAAAAATGGGATATGCATTTGAAATGGATGCTCGAGTTATTACATATATCATGATCGATACAGAAATGGATCGAGTCATCTGTTCCTTTACCCAAGAAAAAGTATTTCTATTTTGCATGTCCAATCATGGATCTCGGAATTTCTACAATAAATTAGATAGGGAACTAGTAAAGTTCCCTATGCACGAGTCTGTCATTGTACTGGAATAGTTGTACTGTAATATAGGACGAATACCTTGAACTGGTAGAAATAAAATATAAAGAATTAAGTAAGATTCAAAATGGTTTCTTTATAAAGGAAGAAAGATTCTGATTTATTTGATTGATATCAGGAGATCAAATGAGTTCTTCATTCATTCATTGAATGATAAATGACTACAAGCGAAGGAGATACACGATTTAAATAATGGAAAATCCAATATTTCACAATTGTATCTAGAATAACTGGAAAGGTGGAAACAAGACCAGATATAATTTGATCGTTATGAGCCAATCCAAAATCATTGTAGAACGAACCAATTATTAGTTCCCAACCATGAGTCGAGTGAAATCCAATCCATAAATCAGTAACTAAAAGAATCGAAAAAGCTTTTATTGTGTCACTTAAGTTATAGAGGAATTCCTGAACCCAAGAATTAAGAATGACAAGTTCCTCATTACCCAAAATAAAATAACCACTTAGAATAGCGAAAGAGATTATATTTGTCGAGAAATGCAAAATGATATGGAGATGATATTCATTGTGTGTTTTGACCAATTGTATCGTTTCCTTGTGTATTCCTATACGAAGTTTTTGTATATGTGTCTCCGGGTACTCCTTTATCATTTCGTCCAACAGAAAGAGTTCTTCTAATTCTATGAATCTTTCTAGAACGTTTTTCTCTTGAATGATATTCAAGAGAGTTTTGGATTGCCCGGTATTCCACCAATTTGTAACCCAAAGTTCCAGACATTTATTAAATGAGAGAGAAACCCACCAGGGCAAAAATACTATAGATACAAGATATGGGAAAGAAGGCAATGCTTTCTTTTTTTTCATTTTTTATCTGTGAATTGAATCGTTAATGAACCTGCTTCATTCGTTGACTCTATATGATATTTCTCTGAAGCACGAGTTCTATAACAAGGTATTGAACCTATGGGTCTATTCATTCCAATTTTTGTGTCAAAATTGAGTTTAGTTCTTGGATCTAGAAGGAATATAGAAATGGGATAAGGGTTCGCCCTTTTCGGATAAAAAATAAAAATCAATATTATTCCTAGATATCTCAATTGGGCAAATTTGAATGGGCAAATTCGAAGCAATTTCATCTTCATTTGTTCCTTTCTATGAATACTCGAAAACCCACTTAAAATAACGAATCGTATTTAGAAACGAAAACCCCCCTCAGTTAATTATTTCGAAATGTTTCACCGCCTAGCCACAACCAAGGAAAAAAGGTATCATCAAAATTTTGGGCCTAAAAAGATGAGATGAATTCCGTATTACGAAATAAATGTTCGGATATATTTGATGAATCCCTACTTATTATATTAGCCTTAGATTAGCCTTTTTTCTAGTAGAAATTTTCTAGTAGAAAAGAATTGAGTTGGGATCCATACGCATACGAAATACTTTTGGTATACAAATGGTATACAAAAATTTCTTCTTTTCTTAATTTTCTTCTTTATTATAGTATAGTTTATTATAGTTATTCCATATACGCCCTCCTGCTTTTTTGGTTTATTCTATGGGAGTCGCCACGACAAAGGAAGGAGGAAATAGAATAATCTAACATGTTTTGTTCAAATGAACATTCCAAAAAGACTTCAATTATATTAAAAAGGGAATTAGCAAGTTCCTTCCCCCATGCCGAGAAAACATTTATTCTTTATTGTGTTCAATTCATTTCAAAATACTTCAATTGGTACGCCCAAGAAATAGGCCAATTCGGCAGCTTTTTGTTCAATTTCTCGTGGAGTAAAATTCTCATCAGTACGAGTCAAGGGAATGGCCCCTTGACCTCTGATTTCCATATAAAGGACACGACGAGGATAAAGACCCTCTTTAACCTCAATTCTGATTGATTGGATATCTCTCATAAGGAAGCGAAGGAAGATGCGACGATTTATTCCAGGAAATCCCCAACGAAAAATGCACACAATTCCTTCTTTTCTATCGAATCGGTCATAACCACTACCTACATTCCACAAAATTGTGCACCACAAATAGGAGCTAACGAACAGACCTGCGATCCCGTAAAAAGACATCACGATTCCTTGTGGAAAAAAAATAATTTGCTGAGATGGAAATATGGATATCAGATTCCTACCAAGATAACTGGAAGTTCCAACCGCTAAGAATCCTAGTGAACCTAAAAAAAGGATACAGGCCCAGCAAAAATTACTTGTTTTTCGAGACCCCCTTATAAGTTCTATCCATATATGTTCTGATCGCCAATTCATACTATACTAGATCCAGTTGCATTCGATTGGAATTGAGAGAATAACCCAAATTTGACTTTACCTTTCTTGATCCCGAAGTAACTTTCATCAACTAGCACTATTCTGATGTGGAGTAATTGGTTAGATACATTGACTTTCTATTAAAAATATTTACTGATCCGTTTTTAACCAGCTATATATATATATATATACATGCATTTATGCAGATAGCATGTATCCGCATACATAACAGTTCTTTCATTTGTGTGTGGAAAGAGCCACATATCGTACCATATTGCACTAAAAAAATATCTGTATTATGATACAGTGTTGAAATAAATTGATAGGATTTGGTCCCATTGGATCTAGACAATCTTATTTTTTTGGACATGAAGAGATAAAGAAGCCATTGCAATTGCCGGAAATACTAGGCCCACTAAAGGCACAAAAATAGAGGGTAAGTTGAGATCTGTCATAGAATGGGTGCCTCGATTTAATATTTGTATCTATATATTTGTATCTATTAGAAAGATATCTTATGATATGATAAGTATATCTATTATAAGTAATATTAGGTAATATTGACTATTGTATTTTATATAATATTATACTACTAAGTATATATAAACAATTAAGTATATATAAATATATAATTTATAAATAATATATTTATATTAAAATAGAAATTTTTTTATTTCATTTCCATATTTGATATTTCTTTTTATTTTGATATTTTTTTTTCATTATTGTCTATCTTAATTAATGCGTAAGATAGCCAGATAAAATTCTTTTTATTTCCCCAAATTCGAATTCCTCGGAAAGATAAATTCACTTTTTTATTTTATCCTGTTGATAGAGGTTCATAATACCTAATCATGAATAGGGGTAAGATAAAAAATAGATCTGGATCCGGAAGAAAAAAAATTATACGAAACTTCTGACTCTTACTAGAAAGTGTAACTTATATCACCAAAGAACATTTTTCTTAGTTTTTTTTTTATTATGATGAACTAAATACTTGTTCGCTACAAACAAAATAACTGAATCTAGTGCTATACTTTAATTTTTTGAATTTTGATTCAAGGGAAAGAAACCATGGAGCTGAAATAACTCACTTAGAACACCTTTTAAAGGATTACGTGGTACGATTGGGTCGAATAAGCCTTTATGGAATAAATACTCAGCCGCTTGTGAACCATCGGGTACTGTCTTATTCAATGTTTGTTCAATTACTCTTTTACCCGCAAATGCAATGTACGCATTAGGTTCAGCAATAATGATATCTCCCAACATACCAAAACTGGCTGTTACTCCACCGGTTGTAGGAGATGTAAGGACTGGTACATAGAATAACTTTTTAGTGGATTGGTAATCATATGAAGCAGAAGATATTTTAGCCATTTGCATCAAGCTCAAACTTCCTTCTTGCATGCGTGCTCCTCCAGAAGCACACACAATAATGACAGGTAGAGATCGATTAGTAGCATACTCAATCAAACGAGTGATTTTCTCACCTACTACAGATCCCATACTACCTCCCATGAACTGAAAATCCATAACCCCAATTGCTGTGGGAATACCGTTTAGTTGACCTATGCCTGTTTGAACAGCTTCAGTTAAACCTGTCTTTCTTTGATAAGAATCGATACGATCTTTATAAGGTTCCTCTTCTGAATGAAATTGAATGGGGTCCATAGAAACCATATCTTCATCCATAGGATCCCAAGTGCCCGAATCAATCGAAAGTTCGATTCTATCTGAACTACTCATTTTCAAATGATATCCACACTGTTCACAAATATTCATTTTTGACCTAAGAAGTTTTTTATAATTTAATCCATAACAATTTTCGCATTGAACCCATAAATGTCTGTATTTTTTATTTATATCGAAATCATTAGATCTTCCTCTTATATTGAAATCACTGCCATTATTACGAGTTCTTATACTAAAACTTCCACTTTCACTACCACTTACATTTTCAGTACAAATGAAACTATAAATGTAACTGTCACTGTAATTGTCAGTACCACCTGAAATGGAACTATTAATACTGACTTCAAAACGAAGATAACTATTAATGCAACTATTAATGTGATTAGTCCAACTAGATTGAGTATCATACATGTAATGATAATAGTAGTGATTGTTTCTCTTAGACCCCCTATTCAAAAAACTAGAAAAAAAACCTTCTAATTCACTCAGAAAAGAACTATCATTGTCAATCTCAAAACTATGATTTTCAATATCAAAATATACGGAATAACTGTCACCATTACTATCCCTAACTAAAAAAGTGTCATCAGAGATCAAACTCCAA